ATAAATTAGATAGGGAACTAGTAAAGTTCCCTATGCACGAGTCTGTCATTGTACTGGAATAGTTGTACTGTAATATAGGACGAATACCTTGAACTGGTAGAAATAAAATATAAAGAATTAAGTAAGATTCAAAATGGTTTCTTTATAAAGGAAGAAAGATTCTGATTTATTTGATTGATATCAGGAGATCAAATGAGTTCTTCATTCATTCATTGAATGATAAATGACTACAAGCGAAGGAGATACACGATTTAAATAATGGAAAATCCAATATTTCACAATTGTATCTAGAATAACTGGAAAGGTGGAAACAAGACCAGATATAATTTGATCGTTATGAGCCAATCCAAAATCATTGTAGAACGAACCAATTATTAGTTCCCAACCATGAGTCGAGTGAAATCCAATCCATAAATCAGTAACTAAAAGAATCGAAAAAGCTTTTATTGTGTCACTTAAGTTATAGAGGAATTCCTGAACCCAAGAATTAAGAATGACAAGTTCCTCATTACCCAAAATAAAATAACCACTTAGAATAGCGAAAGAGATTATATTTGTCGAGAAATGCAAAATGATATGGAGATGATATTCATTGTGTGTTTTGACCAATTGTATCGTTTCCTTGTGTATTCCTATACGAAGTTTTTGTATATGTGTCTCCGGGTACTCCTTTATCATTTCGTCCAACAGAAAGAGTTCTTCTAATTCTATGAATCTTTCTAGAACGTTTTTCTCTTGAATGATATTCAAGAGAGTTTTGGATTGCCCGGTATTCCACCAATTTGTAACCCAAAGTTCCAGACATTTATTAAATGAGAGAGAAACCCACCAGGGCAAAAATACTATAGATACAAGATATGGGAAAGAAGGCAATGCTTTCTTTTTTTTCATTTTTTATCTGTGAATTGAATCGTTAATGAACCTGCTTCATTCGTTGACTCTATATGATATTTCTCTGAAGCACGAGTTCTATAACAAGGTATTGAACCTATGGGTCTATTCATTCCAATTTTTGTGTCAAAATTGAGTTTAGTTCTTGGATCTAGAAGGAATATAGAAATGGGATAAGGGTTCGCCCTTTTCGGATAAAAAAGAAAAATCAATATTATTCCTAGATATCTCAATTGGGCAAATTTGAATGGGCAAATTCGAAGCAATTTCATCTTCATTTGTTCCTTTCTATGAATACTCGAAAACCCACTTAAAATAACGAATCGGATTTAGAAACGAAAACCCCCCTCAGTTAATTATTTCGAAATGTTTCACCGCCTAGCCACAACCAAGGAAAAAAGGTATCATCAAAATTTTGGGCCTAAAAAGATGAGATTAATTCCGTATTACGAAATAAATGTTCGGATATATTTGATGAATCCCTACTTATTATATTAGCCTTAGATTAGCCTTTTTTCTAGTAGAAATTTTCTAGTAGAAAAGAATTGAGTTGGGATCCATACGCATACGAAATACTTTTGGTATACAAATAAATGGTATACAAAAATTTCTTCTTTTCTTAATTTTCTTCTTTATTATAGTATAGTTTATTATAGTTATTCCATATACGCCCTCCTGCTTTTTTGGTTTATTCTATGGGAGTCGCCACGACAAAGGAAGGAGGAAATAGAATAATCTAAGATGTTTTGTTCAAATGAACATTCCAAAAAGACTTCAATTATATTAAAAAGGGAATTAGCAAGTTCCTTCCCCCATGCCGAGAAAACATTTATTCTTTATTGTGTTCAATTCATTTCAAAATACTTCAATTGGTACGCCCAAGAAATAGGCCAATTCGGCAGCTTTTTGTTCAATTTCTCGTGGAGTAAAATTCTCATCAGTACGAGTCAAGGGAATGGCCCCTTGACCTCTGATTTCCATATAAAGGACACGACGAGGATAAAGACCCTCTTTAACCTCAATTCTGATTGATTGGATATCTCTCATAAGGAAGCGAAGGAAGATGCGACGATTTATTCCAGGAAATCCCCAACGAAAAATGCACACAATTCCTTCTTTTCTATCGAATCGGTCATAACCACTACCTACATTCCACAAAATTGTGCACCACAAATAGGAGCTAACGAACAGACCTGCGATCCCGTAAAAAGACATCACGATTCCTTGTGGAAAAAAAATAATTTGCTGAGATGGAAATATGGATATCAGATTCCTACCAAGATAACTGGAAGTTCCAACCGCTAAGAATCCTAGTGAACCTAAAAAAAGGATACAGGCCCAGCAAAAATTACTTGTTTTTCGAGACCCCCTTATAAGTTCTATCCATATATGTTCTGATCGCCAATTCATACTATACTAGATCCAGTTGCATTCGATTGGAATTGAGAGAATAACCCAAATTTGACTTTACCTTTCTTGATCCCGAAGTAACTTTCATCAACTAGCACTATTCTGATGTGGAGTAATTGGTTAGATACATTGACTTTCTATTAAAAATATTTACTGATCCGTTTTTAACCAGCTATATATATATATATATATATATATATACATGCATTTATGCAGATAGCATGTATCCGCATACATAACAGTTCTTTCATTTGTGTGTGGAAAGAGCCACATATCGTACCATATTGCACTAAAAAAATATCTGTATTATGATACAGTGTTGAAATAAATTGATAGGATTTGGTCCCATTGGATCTAGACAATCTTATTTTTTTGGACATGAAGAGATAAAGAAGCCATTGCAATTGCCGGAAATACTAGGCCCACTAAAGGCACAAAAATAGAGGGTAAGTTGAGATCTGTCATAGAATGGGTGCCTCGATTTAATATTTGTATCTATATATTTGTATCTATTAGAAAGATATCTTATGATATGATAAGTATATCTATTATAAGTAATATTAGGTAATATTGACTATTGTATTTTATATAATATTATACTACTAAGTATATATAAACAATTAAGTATATATAAATATATAATTTATAAATAATATATTTATATTAAAATAGAAATTTGAAATATAAAAATAATATTAAAAAAAAAAAAAAAGGATAGATAATAAGTGCAAAAATGTAGAACTAAATTAAGTGTACCTATTCATCTTTCTACACGAATATAAATAGGGTAATCTTCTTTTACAAATTTTATTATTCTTCTTCTCCCATCCTTATGTTCTTTCTATCTTTCTTTCTAATCTAATAAGGAGTTTTTTATTTAAAAGGAGTTTTCTTATGAAAATTAAGTTCATTATGAATTCGCGACTCTAAATAATAGGATCCAACAAACAGGGATTCATAGTAAAAATGCGATAGATGTAGAAATTATTTTATTTCATTTCCATATTTGATATTTCTTTTTATTTTGATATTTTTTTTTCATTATTGTCTATCTTAATTAATGCGTAAGATAGCCAGATAAAATTCTTTTTATTTCCCCAAATTCGAATTCCTCGGAAAGATAAATTCACTTTTTTATTTTATCCTGTTGATAGAGGTTCATAATACCTAATCATGAATAGGGGTAAGATAAAAAATAGATCTGGATCCGGAAGAAAAAAAAAATTATCCGAAACTTCTGACTCTTACTAGAAAGTGTAACTTATATCACCAAAGAACATTTTTCTTAGTTTTTTTTTATTATGATGAACTAAATACTTGTTCGCTACAAACAAAATAACTGAATCTAGTGCTAGACTTTAATTTTTTGAATTTTGATTCAAGGGAAAGAAACCATGGAGCTGAAATAACTCACTTAGAACACCTTTTAAAGGATTACGTGGTACGATTGGGTCGAATAAGCCTTTATGGAATAAATACTCAGCCGCTTGTGAACCATCGGGTACTGTCTTATTCAATGTTTGTTCAATTACTCTTTTACCCGCAAATGCAATGTACGCATTAGGTTCAGCAATAATGATATCTCCCAACATACCAAAACTGGCTGTTACTCCACCGGTTGTAGGAGATGTAAGGACTGGTACATAGAATAACTTTTTAGTGGATTGGTAATCATATGAAGCAGAAGATATTTTAGCCATTTGCATCAAGCTCAAACTTCCTTCTTGCATGCGTGCTCCTCCAGAAGCACACACAATAATGACAGGTAGAGATCGATTAGTAGCATACTCAATCAAACGAGTGATTTTCTCACCTACTACAGATCCCATACTACCTCCCATGAACTGAAAATCCATAACCCCAATTGCTGTGGGAATACCGTTTAGTTGACCTATGCCTGTTTGAACAGCTTCAGTTAAACCTGTCTTTCTTTGATAAGAATCAATACGATCTTTATAAGGTTCCTCTTCTGAATGAAATTGAATGGGGTCCATAGAAACCATATCTTCATCCATAGGATCCCAAGTGCCCGAATCAATCGAAAGTTCGATTCTATCTGAACTACTCATTTTCAAATGATATCCACACTGTTCACAAATATTCATTTTTGACCTAAGAAGTTTTTTATAATTTAATCCATAACAATTTTCGCATTGAACCCATAAATGTCTGTATTTTTTATTTATATCGAAATCATTAGATCTTCCTCTTATATTGAAATCACTGCCATTATTACGAGTTCTTATACTAAAACTTCCACTTTCACTACCACTTACATTTTCAGTACAAATGAAACTATAAATGTAACTGTCACTGTAATTGTCAGTACCACCTGAAATGGAACTATTAATACTGACTTCAAAACGAAGATAACTATTAATGCAACTATTAATGTGATTAGTCCAACTAGATTGAGTATCATACATGTAATGATAATAGTAGTGATTGTTTCTCTTAGACCCCCTATTCAAAAAACTAGAAAAAAAACCTTCTAATTCACTCAGAAAAGAACTATCATTGTCAATCTCAAAACTATGATTTTCAATATCAAAATATACGGAATAACTGTCACCATTACTATCCCTAACTAAAAAAGTGTCATCAGAGATCAAACTCCAAATATCCCTGATACCAAATAAATAATCAACATTACTGAAACTATAACTAACACTATCACTCCAATTTTTCTCCGTATCATT